TTTCTATCGATCAGATATCATGCAAACCCTTTCTATACTAATAGCATAGAACCTTACTCTATATTAATCTAACAAATATTTAATCTAATAAAAGTTTTAATTTTTTTTTTTTTTGAAATTGAAGAAGTTCTATTTGCTCAATAAACTTACCTATATTTATTTTTGTTTGTCCACTACCACTATTTACGTAATAAATTTACGTAATAAATCTAAAAAAGATTATGATAAACCTATAAAAAAATTTAAACTAAAAATAGAAATTTTTTACGAATGGGATCGAGAATCATTATTAATTCGACACAAGAAAGGGTTGTGGAAAATTCCGTTTCTTGTGTCAAGGACTAGTAGACGAACAATCCCCCCTAAAATCCTTTGTTCCTCTCATTTATACTTTGGTTTATATTCTCCGCTTATTTATCTTTTGTTTTGATTCTATTCAAATATAAAACTATTGATTCGTTCTATATCATACCGTTTGAATTTGGATTGAAAAAACAAAGAAATAAAGAAGAGTTAAGTAAAATCAAATAGTCTTCTTCACAATATACTATGACCAGTAATGCGGTATAAGTAATTCCCGAAATCCGGTAGAAGAAAGAATATAAACAAGCAAAATTTTTTTGATTATACATAATTACATAACATAATTGCCAACAAAAATTTGTTTATTTTTAGAGCTTGATGTTGATAAATCCGCGGATCTAGAAATTCATTTCGGACAATTGAACCTTCTCAAACTGTTTCTTTTTAAGAACCAAAAAGATTTGTGCCAAAATAACAGATGCCAAGAATAGCAAAAGACCTTGGACACGTAATGGATCTTGAAGTACTATTTCCGCATCCCCCTGACCAAATCCACCCACATTAGGATTACTCGTTAATGGTTGATCAAGTTGGATGGATTCGCCCTCTGAAACAAGAAGTTCCGGTCCTGGAGGGATAATATCAACCACTTGACGTCCATCCGATGCATTCGCTATGGTTATTTCGTACCCCCCCTTTTCTTTTCGTATGATTTTGCTTACTATACCTGCTGCTGTAGCATTATAAACATTATTGTTACTCTTGCTCCCGTCGGGATAAATCTGACCCCTTCCCCTGTTCCCGCCTACGTATATGGGATATTTTAAGAAGTGAACATCTTTCTTAGTAGCGGGGTCCGGGGAAAGAATAGGAAAGGTGATTTCACTATATTTCTGACCAGGAACAGGACCTATCACAAGAATATTTTTTTTAGTGGGGCGATAGCTCTGAAAAGACAGATTTCCTATCTTTTCTTTTATCTCGGGCAAAATACGATCGGGAGGGGCTAATTCAAACCCCTCGGGTAAAATAAGAACAGCCCCTACATTCAAAGCTCCTTTTTTACCATTAGCAAGAACTTGTTTCAGTTGCAGATCATAAGGAATTCGAACAACTGCTTCAAATACAGTATCAGGAAGTACCGCTTGTGGAACCTCGATATCCACGGGTTTATTAGCTAAATGGCAATTGGCACATACAATACGGCCAGTCGCTTCTCGTGGATTTTCATAACCCTGCTGTGCAAAAATGGGATATGCATTTGAAAGGGGTGCCTGGGTTATTATATATATCATGAGCGATACGGAAATGGATCGAGTAATCTCTTTCTTTATCCAAGAAAAGGTATTTTTAGTTTGCATGGTCCAATCATTGATCCCGAAAATTTATACAATAAAATTAGGCAGGTCGCTAGTATAGTTCCCTATCTATAATTTTGCTATTTACTTAAATATAAATAATTTTACTGGAATATTGAAGGAATCCCTTGGATGGGTAGAAAGAATAAGTACAATTTTGAATGTTTTGCTTATCCACAAAGTAACAAATATTATAATTGGATCGTTCGATCATTTTTCAGTCATTCATTGAATGATAAATCACTACAAGTGAAGGAGATACACGATTTAAATAACGAAAGATCCAATATTTAAAAATTGTATCTAAAATGACTGGAAAAGTAGAAACAAGACCGGATATAATTTGATCATTATGAGCAAATCCAAAATCTTTGTAGACAGAGCCAATCATTAGTTCCCAACCGTGGGGCGAATGGAATCCTATACATAAATCAGTTAATAAAAGAATAGAAAAAGCTTTTATTGTGTCGCTTAAGTTATATAGGAATTCTTGAACCCAAGAGTTAAGAATAGCAAGTTCTTCATTACCTATAATAGAATAACCACTTAGAATAACGAAACAGATTATATTTGTCGAGAAGTGTAAAATTGTATGCGTGCGATCCTCATTGTGCATCTTGATCAATTGGATCGTTTCTTTGTAGATTTCGATGCGAGGCTTTTGTAAATGTGCTTCCGGGTATTCCTTTAACATTTCGTCCAAACGTAGGAGTTCCTCTAAGTCTATGAATTTTTTTAGAATACTCTTTTCTTGAATATCATTCAAAAAGATTTCGGATTGCCTAGTATTCCACCAATTTGTAACCCAAGATTCCAGACTTTTATTAAATGAGAGAGAGATCCACCAAGGCAAAAATACTATAGATGCAAGATATAGAAGGGAAATTAATACTTTCTTTTTTGCCATTTTTTCGTCTGTGAATTTTTTAATTTTTACTGAACGCACCTCGTTCGTCGACTCTATACGATACTAATATTTCTATCAAGCATAAGTTCTATTACAAGTTATCGAGCCCATGAATCTATTTCCGATTTTTTTTGTGATTCAGTACAGTGGTTAGTCCTTGAATTTAGAAAGAATACAGAAATAGAATAAGAAAAAGCCCACTTCAAATTAATAGTAGTCGGATTGCGAGACGAAAGAACTCCCGTTCTATCAAAATATCAAATATTTCTAAAAAAAAAATTCTTTACTTTATTATATTATGATTTATTATGAAATGTTTTGTTTTAATATATGATGAATCTAGTATTTAGATTTGTTACTGAATTGAGTTAAGTGGGTTTACATACGCATAAAAAAATTGTGGACACAAACAATTTTGTTTTAGAATTATTTCGTAGCGTTTGCTTTGGTTCGAATAAGCGTTCTGAAGAAACTTCAGTTAAGTTATGCTATATAAAAAAACGAGGATTCTTGAGTTTTTTCTCTCTTGCAAAGTATTCATTCTTCAGTTCCTTTTTTCAAAATACTTCAATTGGTACACGCAAGAAATAGGCCAATTCAGCAGCTTTTTGCTCAATTTCTCGTGGAGTCAAATTCTCATCAGTACGAGTCAAGGGAATGGCCCCCTGGCCTTTGATTTCCATATAAAGGACACGACGAGCATAAATACCTTCTTTAATTTCTATTCTGATGGACTGAATGTCTTTCATAAGGAATCGGAGGAATATGCGACGATTTTTTCCAGGAAATCCCCAACGAAAAATACACACTACGCCCTCTTTTATATCGAATCGATCATAACCACTACCTACATTCCACGAAATTGTGCACCACAAATAGGAGCTAATAAAAAGACCTGCGATCCCATAGAAAGACATCACGATCCCTTGTGGAAAAAAAATTATTTGCTGAGAAGGAAATAAAGATATAAAATTCCTACCAAAATAACTGGACGTTCCAACCAATAAAAACCCTAATGAACCTAAAAAAAGAATAAAGGCCCAGCAGAAATTACTTGTTTTTCGGGACCCCGCTATAAGTTCTATCCATATACGTTCTGATCGCCAACTCATACTATAACTAGACCTAGTTGCATTTTATTGGAATTGGGAGAATAACAAAAATAAATTTTATTTTACTTTTTTTTGTTTCCGAAGTAACTCTCATCAACCAGCACTATTATGATGTGAACGTTTAGGGGTAATTCATCGAATTTCTTAGGTCCAAACTAAAATAGTAACATCCCTTTCACATGATTTCCGAATACATATAGATATATTGACTTTACATTTCAGAAATTCTCCCCGATCCCGATCTATTTGAAAATAGTGATAATTCATTTACCCATAATATCATGTTTATACATACATAAGAGCTTATGACTGAAGGAAGCCACATGTTATACCATATTCTACTAAATAGATATCCGTGTTATGATCCAAGTAAGTCTTGAAAAAAAAAAAGATTCGTCCTTATCGTATCTAAAAAATCTTGTTTTTTTGAACATAAAGAGATAAAGAAGCCATTGCAATTGCCGGAAATACTAAGCCCACTAAAGGCACAAAAATTGAGGGGAAGCTGTTGAGAGTTATCATAGAATGGGTACCTCGATTTAATATTTGTACCTGTTATTTATTGTTATATTTATTGTTTTATATTAATATTTTAACTTTATCCTTATATTGTTATAAAGATATATTATAATTCATATATAATTGTTATATTATACTAAGTATACCTAAGTGAGTATATATACTTAATAGGGAGTATATAAGTATATGTTTTAATAAATATATATTAATTAATAAAATCCAATAAATATGTAAATAAATGGACCTATAAATCTTTCTACATGTTTCTACATGAAATATATGTATGATAATCCACCCTTTATATTATTCGTATTATTAGTTATTATCTTGTTCTTGTCTTATAAATTTAATAATTTTATAAAATTTACTAAAGAAAGGATTTATTACAAATTATCAAAGAATTCATTATAATAATACGACCCAACAAAAAGGATTTTTAGTGGGGGGTGATTTTTGGGAGATATAGAAAGATGCAAGACCTTGTTAACCAATTTCACGGAAGAAAGAATTCACTCTTTTATTTTTTTTAATAGGGATTTCCTGGTTAGTAACCAGGAATATCGATAAAAAGATGATCTGGATGATTCTTTCTACAATTAAATCTTATGTTACCAAAGAAAAAATCCATTCTTCGTATTTTTACTTTGATTCCTATATTTAATTCCTATAAATTAAATAACTACTTGATCACCACACATAAAAAATTTTATTAAGTTTTAATAAATTAATACTCTTATTAAATTAAGACTCTAAGGCTCTACTTGATCGATCTAATTTTTATTCAAAGGAAAGAAAGCATGT